AGCTTCCATAAAAGCTAGACTAAGCAATAAAGTACCTCGTATTTTACCCTCTGCTTCTGGTTGTCTCGCAATACCCTCTACAGCTTGGCCTGCAGCAGTACCTTGACCAACTCCGGGTCCAATAGAAGCAAGTCCTACAGCCAATCCAGCAGCAATAACGGAAGCGGCAGAAATCAGTGGATTCATGGTAAGTTCCTCGCACAAAAAAAAAAAAATGGTTAATGATACAATCAACCAATGAATTATTACTTAATTTTATCATTAAGTTTGATCATTAAGATCTATTGGGTCGGAGTAACTAAAAACTAATGATAATATTACTGAATCGTCAGAACTACTTCGATATCTCGTTTTTTGTTTCTACCCATGATGAAGTTTTTGTAAATCCATATACATACGGCTCTAGTTATTGCATTTCTTTCTTTCCAACCATTCTTTCATTCCATCCTTCGTTCTTTACTCTTCTATATCCTTGAGTTCATCTGTTTTTTCATCCAATCCACAATCACAAATGAAACAGAAGAAAGGACTTGACTTATCTTGTAATCCATCTAATCTAAATGCAGTAAACTGCAATCAAATCAATATATGCAATCATCAATATATGCAATCATCAATATATGCAATGGATATCAATATGATCGATATCAACGATATCAATATATCAATATAACGATATCAATATGTATATCAATACATATATATATATTTTTTTTATTTATTTTGCTATATATATTGCTATCTATATATATTGCTATATATATTACATATATATAGCATATAGTTAGATATATATATAGTTAGTTAGTATATAGGTAAGGCATAAGGACTTCTATTTATATATAGATAGGACTATATAACTAGTGAATATCTAATATTACATATACATATTACATATACATTTCTTTCTTCCATAACGTAAACTGGCCACATTTTATATTGAATCGGATTATAGAATCATTCCTCGAAACCCACACAAAAAGCGGCTAGACTTATAGACATTACATACATCTAGTGTGACCTCCCCAACCCATCCCTTTTTTTTTTTTACAATTCCGTAATATCGTTCATCTTCTCTCCTACGACTCTAGGTCATATATTCATACGTATTTATATCTATTATGTTCTCCAACCAAGCAGATTATCTTGAACCATGCATGAATTGGGATAAGCTAAAAAAAAAAGACTATTTCGAAAACTAGTCAATGATGACCCTCCATGGATTCACCTATATAAGCCGCGGCTAACGTTGCAAAAATAAGAGCTTGAATACCACTTGTAAATAATCCAAGAAACATGACAGGTATAGGAACTACTGAAGGGACTAAAGAAACAAGAACAACAACTACTAATTCATCAGCCAATATATTCCCGAAAAGTCGAAAACTAAGAGATAAGGGTTTTGTGAAATCTTCTAGGATGTTAATTGGTAAAAGTATTGGAGTTGGTTTGATGTATTTCTCGAAATAACCCAACCCTTTTTTGGTAAGACCTGCATAAAAATATGCCACTGACGTGGGTAAAGCTAAAGCAACAGTAGTATTTATATCATTCGTGGGCGCAGCTAACTCCCCATGAGGTAACTGTATGATTTTCCAAGGTAAAAGGGCACCTGACCAATTAGAAACAAAAATAAATAGGAACATAGTTCCAATAAAAGGAACCCAAGGTCCATATTCTTCTCCAATCTGGGTTTTGCTCAAGTCTCGAATAAATTCAAGGACATATTCAAAGAAATTCTGACCGTCGGTCGGAATGGTTTGTGGATTCCGAACAGCTATGATGGCTGAACCTAACAAGATAGCAATTACGACCCAAGAAGTGATAAGTACTTGGGCATGGATTTGTAAACCTCCTATTTGCCAATAGAAATGTTGGCCTACTTCTACACCCGATATATCGTATAACCCCTTGAGTGTTTTAATGTAACATGGTATAACATTCATATTGTCCTCTGATAGAAATTGAACTTCAAAAAAGGAATTAGTTTGATTCAACCATTTCTTTCTCAACTCACCAACTTGAATCATTAATCATATATTTAGGATACCAAGAAATCACATAACATCATAATATATATCAATATCCCCAGTTCTTTTTTTTTCTATTTTTAAAAATTCAAAAAAAAGTAACCGATCCAATAAATCTATGGAGTTGCCCAATAATTAACATTAACTAATTTTATTATTCTTAATCTTAATCATAATCAACGATTTCTTATATAGCTAGAACGACCTTCACAAATTGCGGATACTAATTTGTTAAGAATCAATCGAATTGAAGCTATAGCGTCATCGTTGGCTGGAATCGAAATATCTGCAAGATCTGGGTCACAATTTGTATCGATTAAACAAATCGTTGGAATCCCCAAAATGGCACATTCTCGAAGAGCCGTATATTCTTCTTGCTGATCAACGATGATCACAATATCAGGCAATCCCGTCATATATTTGATCCCACCGAGATATGTTTGCAAGGTAGATAATTTTCTCTTCAACATTGCTGCATCTCTTTTGGGGAGACGGTTGAGTTTCCCCATCTTTTCTTCTGCTCTTAAGTCCCTGAACTTATAAAGTCTCGTTTCCGTAGTGGACCAATTCGTTAACATACCACCGAGCCATTTTTGATTAATAAAATGAGACCGAGCCCTTATTGCAGCTGATGCTACTGAATCCGATGCTTTATTTTTGGTACCGACGATTAAGAAGTTTTTTCCCCTACTTGCTGCATCAAAAACTAAATCACAGGCTTCTGATAAAAAACGAGCAGTTCTAGCGAGATTTGTAATATGAATACCTTTACGCTTTGCAGAAATGTAAGGGGCCATTCTAGGATTCCATTTCTTAGTACCATGACCAAAATGAACTCCTGCTTCCATCATCTCTTCCAAATTGATGTTCCAATATCTTCTTGTCATTTTTTCCCACACTTCCTTTTTGTTTTTTCTTTTTCGTATTATTAACAAAGAGACGAGGTACCTTGAAATAAATAATTGTTCCGATGGAACCTTCTACCGGGGATTGACCATTGATACACGGCACAAACCATAATTTTTTTTAATTACTTATTTTATTTATTACCAAATCAATAATCAGACCAGTATAGTTAAAAGATAGTTAAAGTGAAAATGAACCCGCTCTTAGGAATCATTAAATCGCATAAATGATTGTTCTGATGTCTCATGTAAATTTGTCTCATGGAAATTGTTTGTCGCGTAAGAACAAAATAATTCTCTATGGTGTAACAAAATATCTCTCATTTCCAACTCGAATAGATTTTTTCTTTTGATTTCCAAATAAATGTTTTTGTCTTGCCTTGAACGGTGCACAAATTTTTGGAATCCGGTACCAACAGGTATAATCCCCCCCAGAACAACGTTCTCTTTCAGGCCTTTCAACCAATCAATACGACCTCGTAGAGCAGCTTTTGCTAAAACTCGAGCGGTTTCTTGAAAACTTGCTTCGGATATGAAACTTTGAGTATTCAGAGACGCTCTTGTTATTCCCAATGAGATTGCCCGATAACAGATTGATTCGTCCAAAGCGCGCCCTGCTCGTTCCGCTCGCAACAATCCGATTAATTCTCCAGGCGAAAAAACATTAGACATTCCATCTTCTGAAACCAACACTTTTGATGTTACTTGACGTACAATAATCTCTATATGTCTATTATGGATCTGTACCCCCTGGGATCGATAAACCTTTTGGATCTTATTAACCAAAGAGATACGACTTTGGGCTATGGTTAGCTCAGCTCCAATCAAAAACCCCCAGGGGATCCCAAGAATTCTTGGTATACGCTCGTTCCAACCTTCAACTCTCCTTTCGAGGTTCATCGATATTGAATCAATCGAACGCACTTCTAAGATTTGTTCTACTTTTGGAAGACCTTGCGTTATGTCACCAGATCTCGATTTTTCATATATAAATGTAACTAATGTATCTCCTTCGTAAAGGATTTTCCCATAATGACCATGAACAGTTGCTCCAGGAGTAGCCAAATAAGACTTAGCCGATCTTATAACTAAAAAGTCGACATTAACAATTAAAATTTGACCAGATTTTTTTACGTGTGGTTCGTATTTAAATAGACATACATTTTCACAAATAAATTGTCCAAGGCTAATTTTGATCGATGTCTCTTCACAATAATCATGATGGAGAAAGCACCAATTCAAATGGAATGGGTTCAAAACGATGTTACTGCATAGATCGGGATTATAAATCCTCCTATTTTCATCTATTAAACAGTATTTAAGTACTTGAAGTACTTGGAAAATCTGTTTCAAATTGTCAAGTAGCAAATATTTCTTTAACACGATCTGATTATGAGTTATTAAATGGTAAGATGAATAAAAATTCGATATTTTAGGTACAATAGCGCCTAAGGGACCTAAATAATCCCTAATTGGAATTAGGGGATCCGATTCTTTTGTCACATTGTTATATTTCGAACTATTGAATGGACCAATTCGAGAACAATTGGATGATGACAAAATTAGCAAAGATTGGCATTCCTTATTTCGATTCAACAACATACCAATAGTTCCTTGATGTTGGCTAAGTGATTGAATCTTCGCCTTGGAATAAAAAGGATTGATATTGGTGCAATCTAATCCATTATCGGGAATCAATCCGGAACTTGCCCTATCATACCTTTTTCCGGTATACGAAATAGTGGACTTGACTAACTCAATTCTTATGAAATCGCGAATTAGATCATTTGCCCTTACCTCAACAAAGGAAGCATGAACCTCTTCTATAGAACCATTTTGTTCTTGGTCCCAATTCAATACTAAGCAAGTCCGAACTAATTGAATACTTGTGTGATAAATTCCTCGAATTGACTTGCCATTTCCATAAAGGATATAATTGACAACTCTAAATTGGACATTATCCTTTTCCTGCAAGATATCACGAGGGAAAAGTGTTGCTAAATTTATCCCATCGGATATTTCATATGTGACTACGGGTCGAACCAAAACAAAATACTTTTTCTTG